TATTTCAGTACGTCGATCTATGATATTAGTGTTATCTTTTATTTTATCACTTTATCTTTTTGGAGTTTTAATAGAAGGATTCTTTTATACAAGGCAATCAACTCCATTTAGAACAACTTCCGTTGAGTCTCTGCACCTATCCTTTTTTATTCTGTCTTATGAACCTTTGTTATTTTTTTTTTTGTTTTCGAAAAACAAAAAAAGGATTTGGCTCAGGATTGCCCATTTTTGATTCCAGGGTTTCTCTGAATTTGAAAGTTATCACTTTGTAAGTTTCCATACCAAGGCTCAATCCAATTAAGTCCGTAGCGTCTACCAATTTCGCCATATCCCCGCTTCTTTATTTGATTTGTTTTGAGATTAAGATCTCATTATTATGTCATGTCCTTTTTTTCTTTCATTTTGATTCTACTGGAACTGTTAAATTCATTAGATACTGATTCCTGTATCAATCTTTCCTCTTATTTGCTTCTTATTTTATTTGATTTCTTATCTATTCTCTTTCATCTCTATGGTAGAACCATATTTGGTCTAATCAGAAATGATTCTATCATTTCTGTATCCACAATTCAATATGGATATATATATATATATATATACCCTATTTTTTCTATATACCTCTCTTCCTATCATTTTTCTCATGCAATTTTGCATACTCGAAGGGTCAATTCTTTTCTTTTAGTCAATTCTTTTATATTATATATATAGTATATATAGTATTTTTTTCTACATTCATATTAATTATGAATAACTAAGAATGAAAGGTTAATAGATAGGATTCCTGCAGTGAAATTCCTATGGATGTACAATTTCTGTTATGCGAGCCCGCTTAGCTCAGAGGTTAGAGCATCGCATTTGTAATGCGATGGTCATCGGTTCGACTCCGATAGCCGGCTTTTTTCTATTTTCTATTTGTTTGAGTTTTTACGTGATTGATAATGTCTTTTTTAAATTCAAGAATATTGAAATTCTTTCCTTTTTTCCAAAGGTTACCGATTATTATGTCGTAGGAATGTAAAGTTCTAAATAATTGTTAGAGTAGTTAAATCTACGCAAAACAAATCAAGAAAAAGAAAAGGACCTTTTTCTTTTCCTATATACATTCTTTCTTTCTATATATATATATAGATTTTGTTTCTATAATCTATCTAGTAGGGGTATATATATATAATATATAAGTATATTATAGGGTATAATAAGTATATTAGGAGTATTTATGTCACGTTACCGAGGACCTCGTTTCAAAAAAATACGCCGTTTGGGCGCCTTGCCGGGATTAACTAGTAAAAGTCCTAGAGTCGGGAGTGCTTTTTGGCGCTCTGGTAGAAAATCTCAATATTGTATGCGTTTAGAAGAAAAACAAAAATTGCGCTTTCATTATGGTCTTACAGAACGACAATTACTGAAATACGTGCGTATTGCCGCAAAAGCCAAAGGACGGACGGGTCAGGTTTTACTTCAATTACTTGAAATGCGTTTAGATAATATCCTTTTTCGATTAGGTATGGCGTCAACTATTCCTCAAGCCCGCCAATTAGTTAATCATAGACATATTTTAGTTAATGATCGTATAGTGGATATACCAAGTTATCGCTGCAAACCCCGTGATCTTATTACAGTGAAGGATGAACAAAAATCGAAAGATATGATTAAAAAATCTCTTGACTCATTCCCCGGGACAAATTGCCAACACATTTGATTCTTTACCCCCAAAAATATAAAGGATTGGTCAATCAAATAATAGATAGTAAATGCGTTGGTTTGAAAATAAATGAATTACTAGTCATAGAATATTATTCTCGTCAGACTAAAACCTAATTAAAAAAAGAGGGGTTCGGACAATTTTGCCCCAATTACCGAAGTAATAAGTAAAGAAATAAAAATAAAGTAAGGGGTTGATCGTAGGATTTTCCCCCATTGATATATCATAGAAGAATGATATGGCTATTTTCATGCCTTGTCCATTCTTTCCAGAGAAATTAGGGCTAAAGAATCCAAGGAAAGGTCTAACTCTTGGAATAAAGGTATCCGTTATTATGTGATTTGATATATTGTGGTCGGTCACATTGATAATTTTTATGAAGGTACGGAAAGAGAGGGATTCGAACCCTCGGTACGAAAAACTCATACAACGGATTAGCAATCCGACGCTTTAGTCCACTCAGCCATCTCTCCCAATCGAAAAAAAAAGAGAATTACCATATTACATTAATGGGGTTTGAAAAAGAAAGTCCTTTTATATGCCCTTTTTTTTTATTACTTTATTCCTTTTGTTTCCTTTTATTCCATTACTTTTAGACCCTATTCTATATTATCATATAATAGACTATTATAGTCTAGTCTATATTCTTGACTAGATATTCAAGTCAATTTTTTTAATATCTATAAAAGTAAAGGATTGTAGAAAAAAGTATTCTAAGAAATTGGATTTTATATGTATTAAAAAATAGATAATAAGAACTAAAAATAGAAAAGATTTAATAGAAAGGGTTTATTCTAT